CATCAAAAATGAAAATTTTTATAAGTTTATTGAAGAAGTTATATTTACTCAATAAACCCCCTTCTCTTTTGTTCTTTTGTTTGCCCACCATTCTATTTTATATTATTATATATTATTCTGATATATCTGGAAAAATTTAAAACTTAGACTAGTTATCTTTGACGAACAGGATCAAGAATCCTTTTTTTCTTTCGACACAAGAAAGAGGTGTGGAAAATTCCTTTTCTTGTGTCGAAGACTAGGAAGATGAATAATCGCCCCTATAATTTTAATTTTTTGTTCCACGCATTTATCCGTTCTATTCCCCGCTTACTTATGTCTAGTATCTAGTCTAATTTCATTCGATTAGAATAGAAAACACTATTGATGCATTTTATGACATTGAAATGTGATAATAGTAACATAATCATACCACCCCAATTTGGATTCAAAAAAAGTCAAACAGTCTTCTTCACAATCTACATACTATGACTAGGAATGCGGTACAAGGAATTCCCGACATCTCGTAGAAAACGAGTATAAAAAAGCAAAAGGCTTTTCATAATGTCATTTTTTATCATAGATAGCCGTCAAAAAAAAATTTGTTCTTTTTAAGTTATGAGCTCAATTCAATGTCGATAAATCCGCGAGTCTAGAAATTCATTTCTGACAATTGAACCTTCTCGAACTGTTTCTTTTTAAGAACCAAAAAGATTTGTGCCAAAATAACAGATGCCAAGAAGAACAAAAGGCCTTGGACACGTAAGGGATCTTGAAGTACTATTTCTGCATCTCCCTGACCAAATCCGCCCACATTAGGATTACTCGTCAACGGTTGATCCAATTTGATAGATTCGCCTTCTGAAACAAGAAGTTCTGGCCCTGGAGGGATAATATCAACCACTTGACGTCCATCCGATGCATCCGCTATGGTTATTTCGTAACCCCCTTTTTCTTTTCGTATTATTTTACCTACTATACCTGCTGATGTAGCATTATAAACTGTATTGTTACTTTTGCTCCCGTCGGGATAAATCTGACCCCTTCCCCTGTTTCCGCCTACGTATATAGGATATTTTAAGAAGTGAACCTCTTTCTTAGTAGCGGGGTCCGGGGAAAGGATAGGAAAGGTGATTTCACTATATTTCTGACCAGGAACGGGACCTATCACAAGAATATTTTTTTTATTGGGGCGATAGCTCTGAAAAGACAGATTGCCTATCTTTTCTTTCATCTCGGGGGAAATCCGATCGGCAGGAGCTAATTCAAAACCCTCTGGTAAAATAAGAACAGCCCCTACATTCAAAGCACCCTTTTTACCATTAGCAAGAACTTGTTTTACTTGCATATCATAAGGGATTCGAACAACTGCTTCAAATACAGTATCTGGAAGTACCGTTTGTGGAACTTCAATATCCACGGGCTTATTAGCTAAATGGCAATTGGCACATACAATACGGCCAGTCGCTTCTCGTGGATTTTCATAACCCTGCTGTGCAAAAATGGGATATGCACTTGAAATGGCTGGCCGAGTTATGATATATATCATGAGCGATACGTAAATGGATCGAGTAATTTGTTCCTTTATCCAAGAAAAAGTCTTTCTAGTTTGCATGGTCCAACCATTGAGCCCAAAAATGTCTACAATAAATTTGGTAGGTCGCTAACCTAGTTCCCTATCCGCGATTCTGCTATTTACTGGAATAATTTTACTGGAATAAATAATATATAATAAATATTAATAAATCTTTGGGATGGGTAGAAATAGAAAGAGTAAGTATGATTTTCCATGCTTTGCTTATGTACAACTACAAAGTAAGAAACGTTAGAATTTAATTGGATTAATATTAGTAGATCCTTTTTTAATCATTCATTGAATGATAAATCACTACAAGTGACGGAGAAACACGATTTAAATAACGAAAAATCCAAAATTTAAATAGAGTATCTAGAATGACTGGAAAAGTAGAAACAAGACCAGATATAATTTGATCATTATGAGCAAATCCAAAATCTTTGTAGACAAAGCCAATCATTAGTTCCCAACCATGGGGCGAATGGAATCCGATACATAAATCTGTTAATAAAAGAATCGAAAAAGCTTTTATTGTGTCACTTAAGTTATATAGGAATTCCTGAGCCCAAGAGTTAAGAATAACAAGTTCTTCATTACCCAAAATAGAATAACCGCTTAGAATAACGAAACAGATTATATTTGTCGAGAAGTGCAAAATCGTATGGATACGATCCTCGTTGTGTATCTTGATTAATTGGAGCGTTTCTTCGTGGATTCCTATACGAAGGTTTTGTAGATGTGTCTCCGAGTATTCCTTGATCATTTCCTCCAAGAGAAGGATTTCCTCCAATTCTATGAATTTTTCTATAATATTCTTTTCTTGAATATCATTCAAAAAAATTGCAGATTGCCTAGTATTCCACCAATAAGTAACCCAAGATTCCAGACTTTTATTAAATGAGAGAGAAATCCACCAGGGCAAAAATACTATAGATGCAAGATAGAAAAGAGGAGTGAATGCTTTCTTTTTTGCCATTTTTCATTTCGTCTATTAATTTTTAATGAACCGACCTCATTAGTTGACTCTACGCGATCCAATATTTCTCTCGTGCATGAGTTAGTTCTATTACAAAGTATCGAACCTATGAATCTATTCACTGTTTTTTATTTGTGATTTCGGAGTTAGTCTTTGAATGTAGAAAGAATACAGAAATAGATTAAGAATCCACTTCGAATTCAAATAATTAACAAAAAAATATTATATTGTTTCCAGATAATAATAATGAATATTATTTTCTATCATTATATCAAAATATCTTCTATTTTTAAAAAATTTCACTGACTACTCAGAGTCTGGAATAAAAAAATGGAGGGAAATTTATGAAGAATATAATAAATATTGTGCTGATCAAAAAGGAGTGGCAAAACAATACAGAAATTAACTAGTTATCATTAAAATAGAAGATGTTTGGTCATTAAGGAACACAAAAGAAAGTATAAAAAGAAATCTCAATTTACAAAAAAAGCAAATAATTTGATTCAAAAATAGGATTTATCGTATTTCCAAATGCTTTGATATAAAATAGAAAAGATGAATCCATTTTTTTGATTTGTTACTTATTTTGTTTTTGTTATTGAATTAAGTTGTGTAGATTTCCATACACATAAAAGACCACAAAAATAGTTTTGTTTTGTGGTTGTTACGTTACGTATACGTCTTCTTTGACTAGAATGAGCGTTATGAAGAAACTTCAGTTAAGTTATGGTATAGAAAAGGGGGATTCTTTTGTTTTTCCTTCCTGCTGAGAAAGCATTCATTTTCTCAGCTCATTTCTCAAAATACTTCAATCGGTACACGCAAGAAATAGGCCAATTCGGCAGCTTTTTGTTCGATTTCCCGTGGAGTAACATTCTCATCAGTACGAGTCAAGGGAATGGCCCCCTGGCCTCTGATGTCCATATAAAGGACACGGCGGGCATAAATACCCTCTTTAACTTCTATTCTGACGGACTGAATATCCTTTATAAGGAATCGGAGGAAGATGCGACGATTTTTTCCAGGGAATCCCCAACGAAAAATACACACCATTCCTTCTTTTCTATCAAATCGATCATAACCACCTCCTACATTCCACGAAATTGTGCACCACAAATAGGAGCTAATAAAGAGACCCGCGATCCCATAGAAAGACATCACAATCCCTTGTGGAAAAAAAAGGATTTGCTGAGACGGAAATAAAGATATCAAGTTTCTCCCAAGATAACTGGAAGTTCCAACCAATAAGAATCCCAATGAACCTAAAAAAAGGATAATGGCCCAGCAGAAATTACTTGTTTTTCGCGACCCCGTTATAGGTTGTATCCATATATGTTCTGATCGACAACTCATACTTGATCTGGTTTCGTTTTATTGGAATTGAGATAATACCCTAGACTTTACTCTTTTTGTTTCCGAAGTAACTCTCATCAACTAGTACTAGTTTGATGTGAACCTTTAAGAGTAATTTATCAAATTAGTTAGATCTAAAATAAAAACATACCCTTCGTATGATCCCATTGATATACATATAGATATAGATACACCGACTTTACAGTTCAGCCATCCAGTGATCCTGATATTTTTTCAAATAGATAGAATTTCTTTACCCCCATATCATCTTTCTACAGGCCTAAAAGCCCCTCCTTTATGTTCGACGGAAGCGCCGCATGTTTTATACCTTCTTCCACTAAATGGATATCTGCGTTATGATACAAGTCTTAGTTTTGAAAAAAAAATGGATGAGAGTTGGGCCCATCAGATCTAAACAGTCTTATTTTTTTGAACATGAAGAAATAAAGAAGCCATTGCCATTGCCGGAAATACTAAGCCTACTAAAGGCACCAAAACAGAGGGAAAGTCGAAAGTTGTCATATAAAGGATACCTCAATTTACTCGTATTTTGTACCTGTTATCTATTCATTTAATAAAGATTAAAAAGCTATCTTATCAAATTATCGAAAGATTCGTGTTATAATTCGATCCAAAAAAGGGATTCTTAGTCAAAATAAAATGGGATTCTCGAGAGATATATAAAGGTACAAAACCATATATAATATATCTATAGTTTATAGAATTATATATTTGGATTATATATACATACGTAAGACGTAGAACAAAAATTTTTTATTTTACTAATTTCACGAAAATAAGAATTCACTCTTTTTTCTTGTTGATAGAGGCCTCTTAACTGAATTAGTAATCAAGAATATAGATAAAGAGTTATCCGCAACTTTTGATTCTTTTTACAATTTAGATCTTATGTCAACAAAGAAACCCCATTCATGCATTCATATTCATTTTACTTGGATTCTGATAAACTAACTACTTGTTTGCTACAAATAAAAAAAGTAACTTAATGCTCTATTGAATTTTGATTCAAAGGAAAGAAAGCGTGGAGCTGAAATAACTCACTCAGAACGCTTTTTAAAGGATTACGTGGTACGATTAGATCGAATAAGCCCTTCT